TACCTAAGCTAAAAAATTCTATGCTATGATACCCGTGATAATTCGATTCGGGTCTTCCCGTCTCAACTAGATATTCTAATTCGCGAATTTCTACACTAATCAAGATCGAGGAAAGGCAGTCTTCGAATCACTGACTCAACCTCATTGTCGAATCTGAATCCTACTCAACTGAGGGAGGTACTTATGGCAGAACGGGCGGATCTAGTCTTTCACAATAAAGCGATAGATGGAACTGCCATGAAACGACTTATTAGCAGATTAATAGATCACTTTGGAATGGCATATACATCACATATCCTGGATCAAGTAAAGACTCTGGGTTTTCAGCAAGCCACTGCTACATCCATTTCATTAGGAATTGATGATCTTTTAACAATACCTTCTAAGGGATGGCTAGTACAAGATGCTGAACAACAAAGTTTAATTTTGGAAAAACACCACCATTATGGGAATGTACACGCGGTAGAAAAATTACGTCAATCCATTGAGATCTGGTATGCTACAAGTGAATATTTACGACAAGAAATGAATCCTAATTTTAGGATGACTGCTCCTTCTAATCCAGTCCATATAATGTCTTTTTCGGGAGCTAGAGGAAATGCATCTCAGGTCCATCAATTAGTAGGTATGAGAGGATTAATGTCGGATCCTCAAGGACAAATGATTGATTTACCCATTCAAAGCAATTTACGCGAAGGACTCTCTTTAACGGAATATATTATTTCCTGCTACGGAGCTCGCAAAGGAGTTGTAGATACTGCTGTACGAACATCAGATGCTGGATACCTCACGCGCAGACTTGTTGAAGTAGTTCAACACATTGTTGTACGTAGAACAGATTGTGGCACCATCCGAGGTATTTCTGCGAGTCCTCAAAATGGGATGATAACAGAAAGAATTTTTATCCAAACATTAATTGGTCGTGTATTAGCAGACAATATATATATGGGTTCACGATGCATTGCCATTAGAAATCAAGATATTGGGATTGGGCTTGTTAATCGAGTCATAACCTTTCGAGTACAACCAATATCTATTAGTATTAGAACCCCCTTTACTTGCAGGAGTACATCTTGGATCTGTCGATTATGTTATGGCCGTAGTCCCACTCATGGCGACTTGGTCGAATTGGGAGAAGCAGTAGGTATTATTGCGGGTCAATCTATTGGGGAACCCGGGACTCAACTAACATTAAGAACTTTTCATACCGGTGGAGTATTTACAGGTGGTACTGCAGAACATGTACGAGCTCCTGATAATGGAAAAATCAAATTCAATGAAGATTTGGTTCATCCCACACGTACACGTCATGGGTATCCTGCTTTTCTATGTTATATAGACCTATATGTAACTATTGAGGGTCAAGATCTTCTACATAATGTGAATATCCCACCAAAAAGTTTGATTTTAGTTAAAAATGATCAATATGTAGAATCAGAACAAGTGATTGCTGAGATTCGCGCCGAAGCATCCACCTTGAATTTTAAAGAGAGAGTTCGAAAACATATTTATTCTGACTCAGAGGGAGAAATGCACTGGAGTATCGCTGTGTACCATGCACCCGAATATACATATGGTAATGTTCATCTCTTACCAAAAACAAGTCATTTGTGGATATTATCTGGAGTTCCATACAGATCCAGTATAGTCCCTTTTTCGCTCCACAAGGATCAAGATCAAATAAATATTCATTCTCTTTCTGCCGAACGAAAATATATTTCTATTTCTAACCCTTCAGTGACTAATGATCAAGTGAGACACAAATCGTTTAGGTCGGATCCTTCTGGTAAAAAGGGGGAGTGGGTTCTTGATTATTCAGGACCTGATCGAATCATATGTAATGTTTATTGTAATTTCATATATCCCCCCATTCTCGACGATAATTCTGATTTATTGGCAAAGAGGCGAAGAAATAGATTCATCATTCCATTACAATCTAATCAAGAAAAAGAACTAATACCCCGTTCGGGTATCTCGATTGAAATACCCGTAAATGGTCTTTTCCGTATAAATAGTATTCTTGCTTATTTCGATGATCCCCGATACAGAAGAAAGAGTTCAGGAATTACTAAATATGGGACTATAGAGGTGGATTCAATCGTCAAAAAAGAGGATTTACTTGAGTATCGAAGAACAAAAGAATTTAGGCCAAAATACCAAACGAAAATAGATCGATTTTTTTTCATTCCCGAGGAAGTGCATATCTTACCCGGATCTTCTTCTATAATGGTACGGAACAATAGTATCATTGGAGTAGATACACAAATTACTTTCAATATAAGAAGCCGAGTAGGCGGATTGGTCCGAGTGGAGAAAAAAAAAAAAAAGATTGAACTAAAAATATTTTCTGGGGATATCTATTTTCCTGGAGAGACAGATAAGATATCCTGGCACAGCGGCATCTTGATACCACCAGGAACGGGAAAAAAAAATTCTAAGGAATCAAAAAATTGGATCTATGTCCAACGGATCACACCCACCAAAAAAAAGTATTTTGTTT